TCATAGCACTATCTATTAGAAATGAATTTTCTAATACTTGACTCCGTACCACCAAAGGAATTGGTCGTAGACTGAAAAGATAACCCACAAAGTTCAGGGGATATTGGGATAATTTGGTTATACGGACCCCTCCTGGTTGAGACCATACATAAAAATGAGATTGCCATAACTTGAAAAGACAATATCTCCATTTATTCATCAGAAGAGGCATGTCTTTTAAAATCAGAATGTATTTTCCTTGATATCTAACATAATGAATGAAGGGGTCCTTGAAAAACCGCGGAATGCGCTCAAAAGGATTCGCAAAGATAGCTACAAGACCCTCCGTCTTTTTCTTTTTATAGAAAATAATCCGCTCAAGAAGGATTCCATAAGATGTTGATCGGAAATGAGAAGATTTTTTGCGAAGAAAAAGGAGGATGGATTCATATTCACAGACATGAGTATTATATAGGAAGAGGAACAATCTTACATTTTTTTTTGAAAAAAAAGAACTAGGTCCTTTTGGAATAAGAAGACTATTCCAAGTCCAATACTCATATAGAAAGAACCGTACAAAATGCAGGAAAGAGGCATCTTTCACCCAATAACGAAGAGCTTCAACCAGGATTTCTAGATGGGTAGGGTGGGGTATTAATACGTCTGACACATAATTTAAATGGGAGCATTCGTCCTCTAAAAAGGGAAATATTGACTGCATTGATCGTAAATTAAGCGATTTCGTTATTTTTTGCCCTTCTAAAGAAGATACTAATTGCAGACAAAGTGGAATTTCCCCAATGTCTGCAAATACCTCTGATATCATTTGAGAATACAAATCCTTTTTGTGCCCAATAAATGGATTTTGGTTAGAATCATTAGGACAAATGCTCAAAGGGTTCCGTTGATACATTCGAGCAATTAAACGTTTAACAACGAGTGAACTAGATTTATTGTCATAACTGGCATTTTCCAACAAAATAGATCTATTTAAACCATGATCATGCGCCAGTCCATAAATGGACTCCCGAGAGATTAGTGGGTATAGAAAATCTTGTTGCCGAGATCTATAGAATTCTAAATATCCTTGAAATTCTTCCATTTGAATGAAACTTGCCTTGAATTGAACCGAGGTTGGGGAATTCCTTGGGTTATCGAATGCTACATAGTGCGATAGAGGCAAAACAAGGTATTATGGTAAAAAAAAAATTGGATACCTCGGGGACAAGTAAAGTAGTAGACTCACGGACGGATTCGATACCCTCTCTTATAACCTTTCATTGAATTGGTTTATGTTTGTTATAGGATAAGAAGATGCTTAGAAATCCTTTATTTTTTCAGCTCAATCGATCTTTTGGTTTTGGAAAAAAAAAAGAAATAGCTTTATCAATAGCAATATACTGCTTCTTCCACACCTCCATCTCAAACCATTAATGGGACTAGATAATATCTAATAATATTTAGTACTCATAACCCGATAATCCACTACTCACCCGTCCCAGGTACTGGGGTACTCATATCTTTTTCACTTTTCATTAGTAATTAGATCGGGTAATCATTCAAATAGAAGCTCCTTGCTTTTTTTTCTTATCGAAAGTTAGATTAAGACGACGGGATTGACTCTATCCACTTCTTTTATTCACTCGACCCCCCAGAAACTCTTTTCAAAATTCAAAGAAACTTTTGTAGGGATTCGCCGAGTCTAAAAGATTCGCAGAATTCTCCATTGATAGATACGACATGCTCTTTTTTCGATTCATGATGAGTCGCGGTCTTACAAATCCCAAACCCTACCCGTGGTATTGGTATGGGCGAATCCCCACTTTTTAAAAAGAAAAATGTGTAAAAGGCACTAGCTGCACTTAAAAGCCAAGTACTCCTCCGTTGAGTTAGCAACCCTAAAAAAAAAAGACAAAAAATGCGTAGATAGAATCGGAATAAAAAAAAGAAAAAAGAGATGAAATTGCGCGACACAAAAAAAATATTAAACTAAAGACTAAGAAGACAAAAATCATAACCCATTCTGAACATAAAAAGAGCAGAGGCAAATACAAGAACTTTTCATTTTCAGCTTTTAAAAAAGTACCCCACAAATTTAGGGGGGCCCTTCCGCATGCCATCCATTCTTATCCTTGTCTACTTTCTTTTTCTTTTGCAAAATAAAAATTATTATATCCCACAAAAAGGACTTCCGGTATCAGAGAAAATCAGACGAACCCAGTATTTGCTTTTGAATCAAGTAAAGGAAAAAAACCCTATGGAACGGAGATAAATAGGTCCTTTTATACATACAGGATAAAATTCTATTTCTTCGACACGCCATTATCAATAGATTCAATAGATTAATGTGTCTATTGAAAAATGAAAAAAGAATCCAATGAAAAAAAGAACGAAGCTAAGTACTTCTATTCCATTATTGAATTGGCATTTCATAGACACAAAAACCGGGTATAGGCATAAAATCAAGAGAAAGGGATGAGGTTTATTCTTATTCAACGGATATCAATTAAAAAAAGAGGGGAACAAGCAAGCTCAACCCCCCCTCTTTTTTATGATTTATTACTATTTATTTTGATACTAAAGTTAAAACAAAACTCACTCATCGAAACGAAAGTATGTAAAAATGTTAGAAAATCGAATTACTTGAAATATTCGGTTAATCTTTTTTTTCATTCACGCTATGACACCATAGGAATATGAATCAATAAAATAGGGTTTTGCCCTTTTAGAACACCGTATACGTATACTAATAAATATTAAAATATATAAAATGAAGTCTAAATTGAAAAGAAAATATAGAACTCTAAATATAACGGAGTCCTTGTAGAAAAAATATATACAAAGCTATATACAAGCTGCCCAGACCCTCCCTTGTTGTATTTCAAAAAGGGGAAGAAGTCTTTTGCTTAAGCTTAAGAATGTTTAATGAGTAATAAGAAGTTTCTCAAAAGAATGCTTAAGACGAAGTTTCTCAAAAACCCCCGCCTTCTTCAAAATATCATGAACAGTTCCAGTGGGTTGAGCGCCTTTTTCAAGAAAATCAACAATAGTACGAACGTTTAAACGGGTTTGATTGTTTATCGGATCATAAAAACCCACCTTTCCAAGATCCCTTCCTTCTCTTCGGGCTCGAACATCAATTGCAACGATTCGATAAACGGCTCGTTGCTTCCGCCCACAGCGTTTCAAACGAAGTTTTACCATAACAAACACTCCTGTGCTTTTCTTTTGGGCCGTTTGTAATTGATTCCATTATTCCACTATGGAATCGTGGATAAGTATTGGTTTGGTTAAGGGGGTTCATGGAGAATGTAAACCAATAAATAGCCTATATAAATCCCTCAGTACTCCCTCTTAAGTCAAGTTGAATCTACTTGACATAATAGAGAAGGAGGCAAAAAAGAACTACTAGCACTCGCAAACGGATACAAAAATCTCTTTCTCCCCTATAATTTTCGGGTCTTCGCAAAAAGTCGAAGCCCCAGTATAGGAGCCCCGTCAGGCATATCGCAAAGAGTGACGGATAACGCGCAAATACTGGAAACAGGATCCTCCAAAAAAGAGGAGACTCTTTTACCCATAGAAGAAACTGGCGCAATTTGATCCATAGAATGGATCCTTGAACGACGCGCCAGGTGCCGTCCAGGATCATTTTAATAATATTTTTCATATTCTCTTTATTTTGATACTAAAGTTAAAACAAAACTCACTCATCGAAACGAAAGTATGTAAAAATGTTAGAAAATCGAATTACTTGAAATATTCGGTTAATCTTTTTTTTCATTCACGCTATGACACCATAGGAATATGAATCAATAAAATAGGGTTTTGCCCTTTTAGAACACCGTATACGTATACTAATAAATATTAAAATATATAAAATGAAGTCTAAATTGAAAAGAAAATATAGAACTCTAAATATAACGGAGTCCTTGTAGAAAAAATATATACAAAGCTATATACAAGCTGCCCAGACCCTCCCTTGTTGTATTTCAAAAAGGAGAAGAAGTCTTTTGCTTAAGCTTAAGAATGTTTAATGAGTAATAAGAAGTTTCTCAAAAGAATGCTTAAGACGAAGTTTCTCAAAAACCCCCGCCTTCTTCAAAATATCATGAACAGTTCCAGTGGGTTGAGCGCCTTTTTCAAGAAAATCAACAATAGTACGAACGTTTAAACGGGTTTGATTGTTTATCGGATCATAAAAACCCACCTTTCCAAGATCCCTTCCTTCTCTTCGGGCTCGAACATCAATTGCAACGATTCGATAAACGGCTCGTTGCTTCCGCCCACAGCGTTTCAAACGAAGTTTTACCATAACAAACACTCCTGTGCTTTTCTTTTGGGCCGTTTGTAATTGATTCCATTATTCCACTATGGAATCGTGGATAAGTATTGGTTTGGTTAAGGGGGTTCATGGAGAATGTAAACCAATAAATAGCCTATATAAATCCCTCAGTACTCCCTCTTAAGTCAAGTTGAATCTACTTGACATAATAGAGAAGGAGGCAAAAAAGAACTACTAGCACTCGCAAACGGATACAAAAATCTCTTTCTCCCCTATAATTTTCGGGTCTTCGCAAAAAGTCGAAGCCCCAGTATAGGAGCCCCGTCAGGCATATCGCAAAGAGTGACGGATAACGCGCAAATACTGGAAACAGGATCCTCCAAAAAAGAGGAGACTCTTTTACCCATAGAAGAAACTGGCGCAATTTGATCCATAGAATGGATCCTTGAACGACGCGCCTGGTGCCGTCCAGGATCATTTTAATAATATTTTTCATATTCTCTATGACTCCTTACTTAGGTTAGGTTAGGTTTGTAATTGATTCCATTATTCCACTATGGAATCGTGGATAAGTATTGGTTTGGCAGGACAGGTCTATTTTTCGAATTGCCTATCTGGATCTGAAAAGATCCAAATTTTGATGCCTAAGACCCCATAACGCATTTGAACTCTAGTCGAACAGAAATCAATTTTAGCGCAAATTGTGTGGAGAGGAACTCTACCCTGTAGAAGACATTCGACACGTGCAATATCTCTTCCGTCAATACGTCCTGCAATTTGTACTTTAACTCCTTTTGTATGCGCTTTTTTGGCTAATTCAATAACTCTTTTCATTGCTTTCCGAAATGGAATTCTTTGCTTTAATAGGTGAGCTAGCAATTTTGCAAGAATAATGGGGTCTCCAAAAGGATTTAAAATGTTTTTAATAACAACCTTCAGTTCTCGGTTTCGCCTGAGGTTTGGGTCAAGTGCTTTTTCGACATTCACCTTTAAATCGCTTAATTCTTTTATGTGGCGCAGTTCATCCTCTTTTTTACCTCTTTTTGTAGGTTTTTGTTCGAATAACTCTTGGAATCCCATAAAGATTATGACTGTAGTAACATGGATTTGTTTTTCAATACGTTTTTCAATCTGTATGCGTGTAATTAAATTCTTCATGGGTTCGCTTTTCTTTCTACGGTTGTCTATATAATTCTTAATGCAGTCTCGTATTCTTTTATCTTCTTGTAGGCCCTTGCAATAATTTTTTGGTTGTTCAAACCAAACAGAATGGTGCTTTTGGGTTGTACCAAGTCTGAATCCGAGTGGATTTATTTTTCGTGCCATAATACCTCGCTACTATACGTTGTGATATGGGTGTCTTTCTTTTTTTTTTTATGGGTGTCTTTCTTTTTTTTTTTATCGAATCCATTAATAATTAGTACCCGCGGTTTTCTGCTTTCTGCTTCCATTAGTGCCCATGGTTTTCGGCGATATTCCTCATATTTTTCATTTAAGGATTTGTCTCGTAATACGATAATTATATGACAAGTGGGTCTTTTTATCGGATAACCCTGACCCCTTGCCCGAGGTTTCATTTTTTTCACACTAGGACCCTCGTTGACTTCGGCTTTACTAATGATTAAACTTCTTTTGTCGAAATTCATATTGCGAACACCATTTGCTGCTGCGGAAGAAATTAATTTTAAAATTCGATCGCATGCTCGATAAGGCATGAATTTGAGTATCATAAGTGTTTCATCGTAGGAACGTCCACGAATCTGATCAATCACTCTTCTCGCTTTGTTAGCCGACATCGAGATATATTTACCCAAAGCCGATACTTCTGTATATCGCTTCGTCTTTTTTTTTTTCATAAAGGGGACCCTCTCCTCTGACTAATCAACGATAATTATCTATATTCATTTTTTTAAACGACGAGATTTAGCACGGGATTTCGTATCGCTTTTGCTTAGAACAGCCTCTTTATCATAATTTCTGGTAGGTACAAATTCTCCCAATTTAAAACCTAGCATAGAGTGGGTTATAGGAATAGGCAAATGCACCTTTCCATTATGGATATAAATGGTGTATCCAACCATTGCAGGTATAATGGTAGATGCCCGCGACCATGTTTTTAGAGAATCTTTCTCGCCCTTGTCGGTAAGCTTCTCTATTTTTTTTAATAAATGCTTCGCTACAAAATATTTTTTTTGGAATGAGTCGTACAATATAAATTACTCCTTCTTTTCTTTTTTCAATTTTGAAAATAAAGAAAATTTCAATTTATTTAATTTATTTAAATTGAAACTTTTTTCTTTTTTTTGTTCTTTTTTCAAGCCGATGAAAAAAATACATTCTTTGGCCTATATACTTTTACTACGGCGACGAAGAATAAAAGTATCACTATATTTCTTCTTTTTTCGAGTTTTTATTCCGAGTGCAGGATGTCCCCACGGTGTTGAGGGGCTTTTTCTCCCAATCGGGGCCTTCCCCTCACCACCCCCATGGGGATGATCTACAGGGTTCATGGCGGATCCTCTTACTACAGGACGCTTCCCTAGCCAACATTTAGATCCGGCTCTACCCAAAACTTTCTGGTTCACTCCAATATTCCCTACTTGTCCGAGTGTTGCCCAGCAGTTTTGGGATATCAAACGTACCTCCCCAGAGGGTAGTTTTAATGTGGCCGATTTCCCCTCTTTTGCAATCAGTCTCGCTACAGCACCCGCTGCTCTAGCTAATTGTCCACCCTTTCCACGTGTGATTTCTATGTTATGTATCGTCGTGCCTAAGGGAATATTGGTCAAAGGTAGTGCATTTCCCATTTTTATAGGAACTCCTGTACCAGAAACAATGGTATCTCCAATTATAGCCCCTCTGGGATGTAAAATATATCTCTTCTCCCCATCCCCATAGTGTATGAGACAAATATCTGCATTTCGATTAGGATCGTATTCTATCCTTACGATTCTACCGTATACACCCCTTTTGTTCCGTCGAAAATCGATTTGACGGTATAGACGCTTATGGCCCCCCCCTCTATGCCCTGCAGTAATGATTCCTCGGGCATTACGACCCTTATCACAACGACGCTGTCCATAGATCAAACGAGTTCGTGGATTGGATTTCGTTTGACTGTCTACGGCTCCATTGCGTGTGCGTGCGCCCGGGGTATACGTTTTTTTTGAATGTATCGCCATGGTATTAAGTATTTTTTTTAAGTTCTTTTCTTTTTCTGTATAGGGGGTGTAATAGAATAACCAGGTTCCGGTTGAATCGTAAGGATCATACGTTTGTAATGTATTCTATGTCCCCTAATGGGTCCCCTTCTTTTTCGCCTTCTCGTTCTACCCTTTCCCGGGAGTCGATGACTATTCATAGCTATTACCTTACCATTAAGACCGAAGAGTGACGTTAGTTCTGCCTTAGTGAATCCTGATTCGACATTAAAGGTATATTGATTATTATTGACTAACCGATCCCTTTTGTGTGTCAATAATGCAATTGGGGTTTCAGCCATAAATAGATTTTCTTGTCTATGAGTTCTATTCTAGTCTCAATAAGAATGCGAGTTCTTACTCTTAATATGTTACCTTACCAATATAGCATAACCATACCAAGTCGTTATCTCGCTATGACTAGTCTGAATAAGAATGCTAGTTCTTACTCTTCAAGAGTGCCCACGGCGAGCTATGAAGATTTAATGAATATATTCATTGCCCTTAACTTATTTTGAAAATGGAAGGCAAGGCGAGGCCAATTTCGTGGTTCCTTTTGTTTTCAATCGAGATCCTCCGAGAGGAAAATCTTTGTAATGCTAATTAGAAAGAAGACCAAGAACAAGGCATAAAAGACTTTCCCCGTCAGGTGTTTTCGCTGTGGGAAAGCTAGGAACAAGACGCAGTAGCTAAAAACTCCGACGATGAAGAGCACACAAAAAAAGGCTTGGATCCCTTTGTGGTTGGGAAACCTCCCCTCCTCTAGGCGGAATCCAATAATTTCCTTTATGACTAAAAGAAGTAAAAATAACAAGAAAGTCATGTAGACTCGGCCTAGCGTTGGACCATCGATGCAAGCCGTGCCGAGGAGAGAGCCGATCGTCCCGAGGCCTAGCTTTATAATTCGCCAGCCTCGGTTGAGGGAGTCCTCGACCAGAATGACCCTTTGTCCTAAAGAAAGGGAACCTGCATTTGGTTGAGTCAAAGCCGTCACCGAGGGGTGAGGATTGAGCCAGATCCTCGCAGCCTCCGTCATCAGGTCAACCCAGGCCTTTGTGAGCTTTCGCTTCCAGGGACCCCAGAATACTTCTTGCTCGTTCTGCCAGATCGTCTCTCCTACTTCACGAAGCAGTTTTGGTACTTCACCCAGTAGTCTCGATAGTGCTGCATGAGATGCTCGGGCTAAGGCCCGAAGCACCCCTGCTTTCAGTTTTAGTGAATAGCGGACACTGGTGTGTGTACGCCGTAGTTGGGCTAGTGCTGCATTCCATATGGACTGCAGGACCCGCTGGAGGGATTCTTTTGTGATTTTCATAGAAGCATCCCTCCCCCCCCTGGGTTTTTGTTTTGAAGGATCGTCCAAATTACATTAAGGCTACTATGATCGAGAGTTGATATTTGCCCGAGAAGCTTTCGGTTGAGAATCGAGTCTTCTTTTACTATTTTAGAACAAAGTCGACTAAAACTCAACGATACCTTTTTTTTGCGCAGTAATCCGTTGATTCGAGTCATCCACAGATAGCGAAATTCCGTCTTTTTCTGTTTTCTATCCCTATTCGCTGAAGCCAACGCTTTTAAAATGAGTTCGGAAATCACTCGAGTAAGCGTTGAATTCGATCCCCTACATCCTTTGGCCAACAATTTTTCTTTTAGTCTGCGATTCTGAGCAACGGGTCCTCTTGTCGTTCTTGTCATCCAAACCTCCTTGTTCTTTTTTTTTGTTTATTGTTTTTCTTTATTGCATTTCCCTACCTCAAGTAGCCTTACCTCAAGTACTAAAGTACTCAAGTACTCACTTTCCAAGCCCGCCTTATTAGAGAGAAATTCCTAAAAGGCATTGGCTTTTCTAACCTTCCTGACCCGCCATTTTTGCTTTTTTTTTGCCATTCTAGCTTGAAATCTAAAGCGTCCAATTTGGGTTTTTCCGTTTCTATGTCTGCTTTATTGAACGGTTAGGCCTCCCTTATATGCCGGAGCCCGCTGTTTACCTTGAAAGTCTAGTCCTAAGTTGCACACTTCCGACTGCTTCGCTCTACCCTCAACTGAGTAATCGAGTAATCAAATCTTTCACAACAAGCTCGACCTATACTGTAACGAGATTTCATTAAAAAGATTTGCTAGGCAGCTGGCCCTTTGAGTCCGATCTTTCAAAAGATCCTTCGACATAATTACATGCCCAGCTTAATGGCAAGAGCCCCTTCTCCCATTGGGTCCTTCACGAAAAAAAAAATGGGGGCATCCACATAGAATAGTAGTTCTAAAACCGAAACCCTATTTTCTCAGCTCACGGTCTTAACTTACCGGACCGCACATACACACGTGTACAAATTCCCCTTCGCTGAGGGCATCCCCGCAGCGCTGGGGTCTTGGATCTTCTTTTTACCGGCTGTCTTGCTTGTCTAACGAGTTGGTGACTAGTAGCCATAAGGTAATTCTTTTTTGTCTTTTTTGGTTCGAATCGATCCCAACCGTATCACCGAGGACTTTCCAAACAAAACCACTCGCAAGGCAATCTATTAGGAAAGAGATCTTTCTCGACCCTCTTCGCTTGCCCCGCATTTTTCGAGAAGCTCCGAGACATCGACCCGCCGGGGGAGTCGAAATGTCTTTTTTATTTTTGATTCCGACGGATCGAATCGTCATCGAATTCTAGGGCTCGAGGGCCATGAAGTTTGGGCTGCGACCCCTCCTTATACCATTCCTGCAGGAGGCCCAGTGTATAATAGAACCTAAAGAGGTTCATGTTTGCCACCGGCCAAGGGGGGCAATAAAGGAGAAAAAGGAACGCCCCTTTAAGGAAAATCTCCCTAAATCTCGTGTGTGTTGGGAATTGACCATTCTCGAACCGGAAGGCGATAACGAAGGAGAGTTCCCTCAAAAGAAAAGCGCCCCACATGATGAGGTATAGGATTCCGAAACCCCCGTTTTGGAAAAAGGCCAAGACCAAGGGAAGCACTCCGCTCGAGAAGCAAAGGGCTACCTTGCATACTCGAGTGACCAGGTCTTCCGCCAGAACCAGCTTTTGGCCGAAGGTTAGGCAATTACCGGCTGTTCGTGTCATTTCTGCGATGAGGCTCGCGGATTCGCTTCGAGTTGTCCAAAACACGTGGCAGTTTGCCAGCATTTTGGCGCCCTCGTGGACGAACCAGGTTCGACATACAGCCGGGATTACCTTTGGGTCCATCCATGGTGGAGCGATCAAGACGATAACCCCTTCCACTATTTGGACGAATCTCTCGGTCCCCATTAACCACACAATACAGAGTGCAATGATCATTATGAAGGTGACTTTCACGACAACCTTGATAATGAGTACGATCCTCACGCGAATCCTGGGCCCCACTAAGTATAGCACAAGTAGTGAAGGGACCACTACAAAGCAAAGGACGATCATAATCTAGGTTCCCCGTATAACACCACGCTTTTATTTTTATATTTATAAGGGTTAAAATCATTTATTTTGGCTTTTTTGCCTTTTTGATCCCATATTGTAGGGTGGATCTCGAAAGATATGAGAGATCTCCCTCCAAGCCGTACATACGACTTTCATCGAATACGGCTTTCCACAGAATTCTATATGTATCTATGAGATCAAGTATGGAATTCTGTTTACTCACTTTAAATTGAGTATCCGTTTCCCTCCCTTTCCCGCTAGGATTGGAAATCCTGTATTTTACATATCCATACGATTGAGTCCTTGGGTTTCCAAATAAAATAGTGTAAAGTGCTTCGAATCATTGCTATGTGACTCGGACCTGTTCTAAAAAAGTCGAGGCATCTCAAATTGATTGTTTGTTGACACGGACAAAGTCAGGGAAAATCTCTGAAATTTTTTCAATATTGGACCTTGGACATATAACATATAATAGTTGCGAATCGAATCTCTTTAGAAGGAAGATCTTTTGTCTCATAGTAGCCTGCTCCAGTCCCCTTACGAAACTTTCGTTATTGGGTTAGCCATACACTTCACATGTTTCTAGCGATTCACATGGCATCAAATGATACAAGTCTTGGATAAGAATCTACAATGCACTAGAACGCCCTTGTTGACGACCCTTTACTCCCACAGTATCTAGGGTTCCTCGAACAATGCGATATTTCACACCGGGTAAATCCTTAACCCTCTTACTAAGACTACGGAATGTTCTTGTAAATTATGGTCAATACCAGGTATAAAAGCAGTGATTTCAACCCTAGAGGTTAATCGTACTCTGGCAACTTTACGGAAGGCAGAGTTTGGTTTTTTGGGGTGGATAGTGGAAAAGTTGACAGATAAGTCACCCTTACTGCCACTCTACAGAACCGTACATGAGATTTTCACCTCATACGGCTCCGCGTTCAATTCTTCCGAATGGGTACTTTTCCTCCTTCGAGAATCTCCTCCCTTCTTCCATTCCGTCCCGAAGAGGAACTAGAACCATTTTCATGTTCCAATTCTTTCCCTTTTTGATTCTTCTAAACCGAATAAGGAGAGGGTTGTTCTTTTTCCCAAGCATCTGGGGATCTAATCGCGATTTTTATAATAAGAACAAGAGATCTTTCTCGACCCTCTTCGCTTGCCCCGCATTTTTCGAGAAGCTCCGAGACATCGACCCGCCGGGGGAGTCGAAATGTCTTTTTCATTTTTGATTCCGACGGATCGAATCGTCATCGAATTTTCGGGCCCTCGGGCCACGATGTTGGGGATCCTCGCCCTTAACTTGAAGGCTAGCCTACGCTAACCTAAGGTGCTGCTAAATGAAAGGATCTTATCTTATCAACGTCCATTAAAGCTATTACTTATTTATTACCGTACGTATATATCATATCAAGTCGTTATCTTGGAATGATAAGATTCCAGTGACAGAGAGCTAACTCCATTCCCCACTCCCAAAAAACTTATCGGTTAGGTAGTAAGTATTATTATACGGACTTATTGGAGTTGGAGGATCCCACTGGTATGCATCCAGTAGGAATTGGACCTACGACTTCGCCAATTATGAGTTGGGCGCTTTAACCATTCAGCCATGGATGCATGCCGTGGATTCTTGTACATGGTGAATAACCAAATTCCAATCTTAATTTAATAAAATCTTTAGGATAAATCAATGAAATTTTTGTTTTTTTGTTTTGGTTTTGCCATCTTGCTTTTTTTTTTTCAATAATTTGAATTCTAAGGGCAAGGGTGAGTATTTGTCAACCCCCAAGGAGAAAGGGTTACGCAAATCAAATTCTGAGCAACGGGTCCTCTTGTCGTTCTTGTCATACAAATCTCCTTGTTTTTTGTTTTTATTTATTGCATTTCCCTACCTCAAGTAGCCTTACCTCAAGTACTAAAGTACTCAAGTACTCACTTTCCAAGCCCGCCTTACCTTATTAGAGAGAAATTCCTAAAAGGCATTGGCTTTTCTAACCTTCCTGACCCGCCATTTTTGCTTTTTTTTTTGCCATTCTAGCTTGAAATCTAAAGCGTCCAATTTGGGTTTTTCCGTTTCTATGTCTGCTTTATTGAACGGTTAGGCCTCCCTTATATGCCGGAGCCCGCTGTTTACCTTGAAAGTCTAGTCCTAAGTTGCACACTTCCGACTGCTTCGCTCTACCCTCAACCGAGTAATCGAGTAATCAACTCTTTCACAACAAGCTCGACCTATACTGTAACGAGATTTCATTAAAAAGATTTGCTAGGCAGCTGGCCCTTTGAGTCCGATCTTTCAAAAGATCCTTCGACATAATTACATGCCCAGCTTAATGGCAAGAGCCCCTTCTCCCATTGGGTCCTTCACGAAAAAAAAAATGGGGGCATCCACATAGAATAGTAGTTCTAAGACCGAAACCCTATTTTCTCAGCTCACGGTCTTAACTTACCGGACCGCACATACACACGTGTACAAATTCCCCTTCGCTGAGGGCATCCCCGCAGCGCTGGGGTCTTGGATCTTCTTTTTACCGGCTGTCTTGCTTGTCTAACGAGTTGGTGACTAGTAGCCATAAGGTGATTCTTTTTTGTCTTTTTTGGTTCGAATCGATCCCAACCGTATCACCGAGGACTTTCCAAACAAAACCACTCGCAAGGCAATCTATTAGGAAAGAGATCTTTCTCGACCCTCTTCGCTTGCCCCGCATTTTTCGAGAAGCTCCGAGACATCGACCCGCCAAGGGAGTCGAAATTTCTTTTTTATTTTTGATTCCGACGGATCGAATCGTCATCGAATTCTCGGGCCCTCGGGCCACGATGTTGGGGATCCTCGCCCTTAACTTGAAGGCTAGCCTACGCTAACCTAAGGTGCTGCTAAATGAAAGGATCTTATCTTATCAACGTCCATTAAAGCTATTACTTATTTATTACCGTACGTATATATCTCGTTATCTTGGAATGATAAGATTCCAGTGACAGAGAGCTAATTCCATTCCCCACTCCCAAAAAACTTATCGGTTAGGTAGTAAGTATTATTATACGGACTTATTGGAGTTGGAGGATCCCACTGGTATGCATCCAGTAGGAATTGGACCTACGACTTCGCCAATTATGAGTTGGGCGCTTTAACCATTCAGCCATGGATGCATGCCGTGGATTCTTGTACATGGTGAATAACCAAATTCCAATCTTAATTTAATAAAATCTTTAGGATAAATCAATGAAATTTTTGTTTTTTTGTTTTGGTTTTGCCATCTTGCTTTTTTTTTTCAATAATTTGAATTCTAAGGGCAAGGGTGAGTATTTGTAAACCCCCAAGGAGAAAGGGTTACGCAAATCAAATATTGAAACAAGTATCTTCTTTGTAGATGATACCCTTCTTTAGGGAATTCTCACGAACGTATCGTGCTTCAACTTTTTCATTGAATATTGACTAGCAAATCTAGATTTTGATAGAACACAAGAAAGTATAGAACTGGGAGGGGGTGTAGCTATAGATAGTTCTACGCTCTCCATCTATATCCCCCCTATGCTGTGTTGTAATAAAAACATAGAAGCCTGCTTACTCTCTTCAGTCGTATTCGACTAAAAACTAGGGAAAAATGCCTCTCTTCTCCTCTCTGCAAATCCTTTTTTTGAACAGAAGAATGGAATCCGCGCATAGATGCTAAAAAACCTAACTCTATATTCTTTCTGATTATTATGTTTTTCTTATCGACCCGAAGAGATTCAATCGCGCATTCCTTTATTATTTTTCTGGTATCCGATGGGATTGGAAATCGAATATCATAATAATGGTCGAAATGGAATCCCTTTTTTTTGCTATTCTATACAAAACTCCATTCATTGGTCTAAATGGCTTTTCTCAATTCCTTTACGTTCCTATCTCTTTCAAATTCCAATTTGAGTATAAAAAGTCTAAAATTCTCTTAATTTCTCCATCCAGAGGTATTTTATACATTCCATGTGGGGGTTTGGGTAAAATTTCATGTGATTTAGTAAACAGAATAGAAATTCCATCCTTGCTAGATCGATCCAGATGATTCGATGCAGAATGAGTCAAAAATGGGATTTTGGATAATATGGGGAATTCGAAATGCTCGGCGATAAAAATGAAGGAATGGCTGCAATACCTGGGCTTAATCAGATACAATTTAAGGGGTTTTGTAGATTCGTGGCTCAGAGCTTAAGAGAAGAACTTTCTAAGTTTCCAAAGATAGAAGATCCTCTAGATAAAGACGTAGACTTCCGATTATTTGCGGAAACATATCAATTGGTCGAACCCTTGATAAAAGAGCGAGATGCTGTATATGAATCACTCACCTATTGTTCTGAATTGTATGTATGTGCGGGATTAATTTGGAAGAGCAAGAGGCCTATGCAAAAACAGACAATTTGGATTGGAAACATTCCTTTAATGAATTCGCTGGGAACCTTTCTAGTAAATGGAATATACAGAATGGTAGTCAATCAAATATTGCAAAGTCCAGGTATCTATTATCGATCAAAATTGGACCATAAGGGAAGTTTGGTCTATACCGGCACGATAATATCAGATTGGGGAGGAAGATTAGAATTAGAGATTGATAGAAAAGCACGTATATGGGCTCGCGTAAGTAGGAAACAGAAAATATCTATTCTAGTTCTATCATCGGCTATGGGGTCGAATCTAAGCGAAATTCTAGAGAATGTTCGCTACCCTGAAATTTTATTGGCTTTTTTGACTTCTAAAAAGAACGCAAACTTTTGGTCAAAAGAAAATGCCATTTTGGAATTTTATCAACAGTTTGTTTGTGTAGGTGAAGATCCAGTATTTTCCGATTCCTTGTATAAGGAATTGCAAAAGAAATTCTTTCGCCAAAGGTGTGAATTAGGAAGGCTTGGTCGACGAAATATTAACCGGAGACTGAATCTTGCTATATCCCAGAACAAGACGTTTTTGTTACCGCGAGATATATTGGCAGCGACAGATCATTTGATTGGAATGAAATTTGGAATGGGTACGCTTGACGATATGAATCATTTGAAAAATAAACGTATTCGTTCTGTAGCGGATCTCCTACAAGATCAATTCGGATTGGCTCTGAGTCGGTTAGAAAGAGTGGTTGAGGGGGCTATAGGGAGAGCATTGAAACATAAATGGATACCGACTCCTCAGAGTTTGGTAACCTCTTCCCCATTAGCAAGCACTTATGCATCCTTTTTCGGATTACACCCGCTATCTCAAGTTTTGGATGGAACGAATCCATTGGCACAAATAGTTCATGGGAGAAAGTGGAGTTTTTTGGGTCCTGGAGGGTTGACAGCACGAACCGCTAGTTTTCGGATACGAGATATCCATCCTAGCTACTATGGACGGATTTGCACAATTGACACATCTGAAGGACTCAAGGTTGGCCTTATGGGATCCTTAGCAATTCATGCGAGAATTGGTCATTATGGATCTCTAGAAAGTCCATTTTATGAAATCCCCGAGAAATCAAAAAGGGCACGGATGCTTTATTTATCATCAAGGAGAGATGAATACTGTATGATAGGGACAGGCAATTCTTTGTCACTGAATCAAGGTTATCAGGAGGAGCAGATTGTTCCGGCTCGATACCGTCAAGAATTCCTGACTATTGCGTGGGAGCAGGTTCATCTTCGAAGCATTTTTCCCTTCCAATATTTTTCTATTGGAGCCTCTCTCATTCCTTTTATCGAGCATAATGACGCCAATCGGGCTTTAATGAGTTCGAATATGCAACGCCAAGCAGTTCCGCTTTCTCGGTCCGAGAGGTGCATTGTTGGAACTGGGTTGGAAGGACAAGTGGCTCTAGACTCAGGAGTTCCTCTTATAACGGACCACGCGGGAAAGCTCATTTCTATCCATACTGATAAGATCCTTTTATCGGGCAACGGAGATAGTCTAAGCATTCCATTAGTTATGTATGAACGTTCCAACAAAAATACTTGTATACATCAAAAACCCCAGGTTCAGCCGGGTAAATGCATTAAAAGGGGACAAATTTTAGCGGATGGTGCCGCTACGGTTGGGGGAGAACTCGCTTTAGGGAAAAACGTATTAGTAGCTTATATGCCATGGGAGGGTTACAATTTTGAAGATGCGGTACTCATTAGTGAGCGTCTGGTATATGAAGGTATTTATACTTCTTTTCACATACGGAAATATGAAATTCAGATTGATGAGACAAGCCAAGGCCCCGAAAGGATCACTAACAAAATACCGCATCTAGAAGCCCATTTACTACGCAATTTAGACAAAACCGGAGTTGTAATCTTGGGATCTTGGGTAGAGGCGGGCGATATTTTAGTAGGTAAATTAACACTCCAGCCGGCGCAGGAATCATCCCCGGAAAATAGATTCGTAGAAGCCATATTTGGCCCTCAGATACCGACTTCAAGGGCAACCTGTCTAAAACTACCTATAGGTGGGAGGGGCCGCGTTATTGATGTGAGATGGATCCCGAAGGGGAGGCCCTCTAATCCAGAAAGGATTCGTGTATATATTTCACAGAAACGTGAAATCAAAGTAGGTGATAAAGTTGCTGGAAGGCATGGAAATAAGGGGGTCGTTTCCAAGATTTTGCCTAGACAAGATATGCCCTATTTGCAAGACGGAAAGCCTGTTGATATGGTCTTCAACCCATTAGGAGTACCCTCACGAATGAATGTAGGACAGATATTTGAATGCTCGCTCGGGTTGGCGGGGGTTCGGCTAGATAGACATTATCGAGTAGCACCCTTTGATGAGAGATATGAACAAGAGGCTTCGAGAAAACTAGTCTTTTCGGAATTATATGAAGCCAGTAAGCAAACAGGGAATCCGTGGATATTTGAACCCGAGTATCCGGGAAAAAGCGTACTATTTGATGGAAGAACAGGAGATCCCTTTCAACAACCTGTTATAGTGGGGCAGCCTTATATCTTGAAATTAATTCATCAAGTTGATGATAAAATACACGGCCGTTCCAGCGGTCCTTATGCAATTATTACACAACAACCCCTTAGGGGAAGGGCCCGGCGGGGAGGCCAGCGGATAGGAGAAATGGAGGTTTGGGCTCTAGAGGGATTTGGCGTTGCTCATATTTTACAAGAGATGCTGACTTATAAGTCTGATCATCTTAGAACGCGCCAAAAAGTATTTGGTACTACAATCATTGGAGGAGAAATACCTAAAGCTAAGGATGCTCCAGAATCCTTTCGATTGCTCGTTCGAGAACTACGATCTTTGGCCCTAGACCTGAATCATTTCCTTCTATCTGAGAAGAACTTTCAGATGAATAGGAAGGAAGTTTAATCGGAATGAATCAGAATTCTTTTTTATATGTTTTTTCTATGATCGATCGGTCTAAACATCAACAACTTCGAATTGGATTAGTTTCTCCTCAACAAATAAGTGCTTGGGCCAATAAAACCCTGCCCACTGGAGAGATAGTCGGAGAGGTGACAAAGGAGTTTTTTTTTGATTTCCAAACCAATAAGCCAGAAAGGGGTGGATTATTTTGTGAAAGAATTTTTGGACCTATAAAAAGCGGAATTTGTGCTTGTGGAAATTCTCGCCCAATCGGAGATGAAAAAAAAGAGAGAGAATTTTGCACCGAGTGCGGAGTCGAATTTGTTGATTCTCGGATACGAAGATATCAAATGGGCTACATCAAACTGGCATGCCCCGTGGCTCATGTGTGGTATTTGAAGCGTCTTCCTAGTTATATCGCGAATCTTTTAGATAAATCTGTTAAAGAGCTAGAAGCCATAGTATACTGCGGTGTGTGATTTGATTGAAATTCGGATTTTACAGATTTTGAATGAGAAACTGTCACCCTATTCAATCGAATGGGGATGCCCGGATCTGACATGTCTCTTGTGAGGAGGAACATGAAGCTCAGAACTATGGGTGTATTCAATACCCCCCCAAAAAAAAAAGGAATTGGTCGATGGTCGATTCAGTAACAAAAACAAACAAATAGGAATCTCGCGTTGTACCTCATGAAACGACTTCGTTCTCTTGTGGAAACTATTCTCTGCCTTTTCGTTTTATTTAGAAGGAAATGCAATTTTGTTTATGTTCAAGTAAGCAAATATGTTATGGTTATTTTATATATTATCAAAGTCTATCCATCGCATATAGGCTTTGAAGAAAGGGTAGCGTCCCATAACCGTCGAGGTGAAGTCAGGACCTAAAAGATCAAAGGGAACGATATATAGACAAGTCAATTCCTTTCGAATTCCAAGGTATTCCTTTAGTTTCGAGGGATTCATCATTCGAAGGGGAAGGAGACTACTCAAAAATTTCACATTTCATTTATGGCACTATTTCAATAGTGAAAATGAAATGAAAGAGTTAAAAAAATCAAAAGAAAAGAACAATTCCTCAATGAAATGTTGCTTGTGAGAACTTGAGTAAGGAGTAGTTGGGGGTTTTCTAGAATTTGAAAGCAAGAACTTCTTGATCTTTTTTTGGTCTAACTACTTGAGCCGGATGAGAGGAAACTTTCACGTCCGGTTTTGAAGGGGGGAGCTCGGGTTCCTATCCCAATTTTTCTTTTGCTAGGCTGACAGCTAAAAAACCCACTTTTTTAAGATTGCGAGGAACATTCGAATATACAAACCAATCCTGGCAAAGTATCATTCCCCTTTTTTTTACTACCTATGGCTTCGATACATTTCGAAATCGCGAAATTCCTACTGGAGCAGGCGGTATCCGAGAACAGTTGGGCGATCTAGATTTGCGAGTTATTAGAGATTCTTCGTTGGAAGAATGGAAAAAATTAAAAGAAAGGGGGCCCACGGGTAATGTCTCGAAAGACCGGAAATTGGAAACAAGAAAAAGCTTTTTGCTTCGACGCATGGGATTAGCTAAGCATTTGATTCAAACAAATATAGAACCTCAATGGATGGTTTTATGTCTATTACCAGTCCTTCCCCCCGAGTTGAGACCGATGTTTTGGCTAGATGAGGATAAAGTAATGGCTACGGATATTAATATCCTTTATCGTAGAGTTATTTCTCGGAACAATGCTCTTCTCAAGTTATTAAGAAAAAGGAGAAGAAGAAGGAAAATAAATAGAATAAAGAAATCGCGTCGAGAGCAAGAGGACGTAGACGTACTAAGGAGTCATGAGAGAATGGTACAAGAAGCTGTGGATATACTTCTTGATAATGGAATCCGCGGACAGCCACTAAGAGATGGTAATAATAGGGTTTACAAGTCATTTACAGATGTAATTCAAGGCAAAGAGGGGAGATTCCGTGAGACTCTGCTTGGCAAACGGGTCGATTATTCAGGACGTTCTGTCATTGTTGTAGGCCCCTCACTCTCATTACATCAATGTGGGTTGCCTCGTGAAATAGCAATAGAGCTTTTCCAGCCATTTGTAATTCGCGGTCTAATTAGACAGCACCTTGCTCCGAACATAGGGGCTGCTAAGACTCAAATTCGGGAAGAAGAAGGAATTGTCTGGGAAATACTTCAGGAAGTTGTGCAGGGGCATCCTGTATTGCTGAATAGAGCACCTACTTTGCATAGATTAGGCATACAGGCCTTCCAACCCAGTTTAGTGGAAGGGCGCGCTATTTGTTTACACCCACTCGTTTGTAAAGGATTCAACGCAGACTTTGATGGGGATCAAATGGCTGTTCATGTACCCTTATCCTTGGAGGCTCAGGCGGAGGCTCGTTTACTTATGTTTTCTCATATGAATCTCCTGGCTCCGTCTATGGGGGATCCCATTTGCGTACCAACTCAAGATATGCTTATTGGGCTCTATATCTTAACAAGCGGGAATCGTAGAGGTCCTTGTGTAAATCGGTATAATCCGTGGAATCGCAGAAACTTCCAAACGGAGAGAATTTACGACAATAGCGCTAGGTCTAGGAATGGAAAGGAACCCCTTTTTTGTAATTCCTATGATGCAATTGGAGCTTATCGACAGAAAAGAATTAATTTAGACAGCCCTTTTTGGCTCCGGTGGCGACCTTGCCAAGGCCTTATTCTTTCAAGAGGAATTCCTCTCGAAGTTCATTATGAGTCTTTTGGTACCCATTATGAGATTTACGCATACTTTCTAATAGTAAGAAGTATAAAAAAAAAAAACGAAATTCTTTGTATATACATTCGAACCACTCTTGGTCATATTTTTCTTTATCGAGAAATTGAAGAAGCTATACAAGGCTTTTATCAGATCTCGCCCTCCGGAACCTAAACTAAGCAAGTCAATGACCCCAGCGTGAATTCGGGCCTTTCCGATTCCACTCATCCGGTAGCTCCTTCTCCGCGAATCGAGGTCGCGAAAAGCCAGAAAAGCGGGTTAAAAAAAAAAATAACCCGTTCCTTTTCAAATCCACCATTTTTCATCGTATATTTTATAATTGGCTTTAATCTATATCTAAAGAGCAATAATGGATTTCTTTCAGTTAGAGACCCCGTTTTATAAAAACCTTAATTCAAAAGGAGCACCTGTCGGACTACCACACCCTTGTGAGCCAACTCGATAGGTTTTATCCTCGTTTTGAGGATGAGACCTTCGAGTTAGAGGTCGCCTATTGGATTCATGCCCAATTAACAGGGGCATTGGTGGAAGAGAGGGAAACGGATACTCAATTTAAAGTGAGTAAACAGAATTCCATACTTGATCTCATAGATACATATAGAATTCTGTGGAAAGCCGTATTCGATGAAAGTCGTATGTACGGCTTGGAGGGAGATCTCTCATATCTTTCGAGATCCACCCTACAATATGGGGTCAAAAAGGCAAAAAAGCCAAAATAAATGATTTTAACCCTTATAAAAATAAAAGGCGTGGTATTATACGGGGAACCTAGATTATGATCGTCCTTTGCTTTGTAGTAGTCCCTTCACTAATTGTGCTATACTTAGTGGGGCCCAGGATTCGCGTGAGGATCGTGCTCATTATCAAGGTTGTCGTGAAAGTCACCTTCATAATGATCATTGCACTCTGTATTGTGTGGTTAATGGGGACCGATAAATTCTTCCAAATAGTGGAAGGGGCTATCGTATTGATAGCGCCTCCATGGATGGACCCAAAGGTAATCCCGGCTGTATGTCGAACCTGGTTCGTCCACGAGGGCGCCAAAATGCTGGCAAACTGCCACGTGTTTTGGACAACTCGAAGCGAGTCGGCGCGCCTGATCGCAGAAATGACACGAACAGCCGGTAATTGCCTAACCTTCGGCCAAAAGCTGGTTCTGGCGGAAGACCTGGTCACTCGAGGATGCAAGGTAGCCCTTTGCTTCTCGAGCGGAGTGCTTCCCTTGGTCTTGGCCTTTTTCCAAAACGGGGGTTTCGGAATCCTATACCTCATCATGTGGGGCGCTTTTCTTTTGAGGGAACTCTCCTTCGTTATCGCCTTCCGGTTCGAGAACGGTCAATTCTCAACACACACGAGATTTAGGGAGATTTTCCTTAAAGGGGCGTTCCTTTTTCTGCTTTATTGCCCCCCTTGGCCGGTGGCAAACATGAACCTCTTTAGGTTCTATTATACACTGGGCCTCCTGCAGGAATGGTATAAGGAGGGGTCGCAGCCCAAACTTCATGGCCCTCGAGCCCTAGAATTCGATGACGATTCGATCCGTCGGAATCAAAAATAAAAAAGACATTTCGACTCCCCCGGCGGGTCGATGTCTCGGAGCTTCTCGAAAAATGCGGGGCAAGCGAAGAGGGTCGAGAAAGATCTCTTTCCTAATAGATTGCCTTGCGAGTGGTTTTGTTTGGAAAGTCCTCGGTGATACGGTTGGGATCGATTCGAACCAAAAAAGACAAAAAAGAATTACCTTATGGCTACTAGTCACCAACTCGTTAGACAAGCAAGACAGCCGGTAAAAAGAAGATCCAAGACCCCAGCGCTGCGGGGATGCCCTCAGCGAAGGGGAATTTGTACACGTGTGTATGTGCGGTCCGGTAAGTTAAGACCGTGAGCTGAGAAAATAGGGTTTCGGTTTTAGAACTACTATTCTATGTGGATGCCCCCATTTTTTTTTTCGTGAAGGACCCAATGGGAGAAGGGGCTCTTGCCATTAAGCTGGGCATGTAATTATGTCGAAGGATCTTTTGAAAGATCGGACTCAAAGGGCCAGCTGCCTAGCAAATCTTTTTAATGAAATCTCGTTACAGTATAGGTCGAGCTTGTTGTGAAAGATTTGATTACTCGATTACTCAGTTGAGGGTAGAGCGAAGCAGTCGGAAGTGTGCAACTTAGGACTAGACTTTCAAGGTAAACAGCGGGCTCCGGCATATAAGGGAGGCCTAACCGTTCAATAAAGCAGACATAGAAACGGAAAAACCCAAATTGGACGCTTTAGATTTCAAGCTAGAATGGCAAAAAAAAAAGCAAAAATGGCGGGTCAGGAAGGTTAGAAAAGCCAATGCCTTTTAGGAATTTCTCTCTAATAAGGCGGGCTTGGAAAGTGAGTACTTGAGTACTTTAGTACTTGAGGTAAGGCTACTTGAGGTAGGGAAATGCAATAAAGAAAAACAATAAACAAAAAAAAAGAACAAGGAGGTTTGGATGACAAGAACGACAAGAGGACCCGTTGCTCAGAATCGCAGACTAAAAGAAAAATTGTTGGCCAAAGGATGTAGGGGATCGAATTCAACGCTTACTCGAGTGATTTCCGAACTCATTTTAAAAGCGTTGGCTTCAGCGAATAGGGATAGAAAACAGAAAAAGACGGAATTTCGCTATCTGTGGATGACTCGAATCAACGGATTACTGCGCAAAAAAAAGGTATCGTTGAATTTTAGTCGACTTTGTTCTAAAATATCAAAAGAAGACTCGATTCTCAACCGAAAGCTTCTCGCGCAAATATCAACTCTCGATCATAGTAGCCTTAATGTAATTTGGACGATCCTTCAAAACAAAAACCCAGGGGGGGGAGGGATGCTTCTATGAAAATCACAAAAGAATCCCTCCAGCGGGTCCTGCAGTCCATATGGAATGCAGCACTAGCCCAACTACGGCGTACACACACCAGTGTCCGCTATTCACTAAAACTGAAAGCAGGGGTGCTTCGGGCCTTAGCCCGAGCATCTCATGCAGCACTATCGAGACTACTGGGTGAAGTACCAAAACTGCTTCGTGAAGTAGGAGAGACGATCTGGCAGAACGAGCAAGAAGTATTCTGGGGTCCCTGGAAGCGAAAGCTCACAAAGGCCTGGGTTGACCTGATGACGGAGGCTGCGAGGATCTGGCTCAATCCTCACCCCTCGGTGACGGCTTTGACTCAACCAAATGCAGGTTCCCTTTCTTTAGGACAAAGGGTCATTCTGGTCGAGGACTCCCTCAACCGAGGCTGGCGAATTATAAAGCTAGGCCTCGGGACGATCGGCTCTCTCCTCGGCACGGCTTGCATCGATGGTCCAACGCTAGGCCGAGTCTACATGACTTTCTTGTTATTTTTACTTCTTTTAGTCATAAAGGAAATTATTCGATTCCGCCTAGAGGAGGGGAGGTTTCCCAACCACAAACGGATCCAATCCTTTTTTGTCGCCTTCCTGAGCGTCGGAGTTTTTAGCTACTGCGTCTTGTTCCTAGCTTTCCCACAGCGAAAACACCTGACGGGGAAAGTCCTTTATGCCTTGTTCGTGGTCTTCATTCTAATTAGCATTACAAAGATTTTCCTTGCGGAGGAGCTCCGTTAAAAAAAAAACGAAATTCTTTGTATATACATTCGAACCACTCTTGATCATATTTTTCTTTATCGAGAAATTGAAGAAGCTATACAAGGCTTTTATCAGATCTCGCCCTCCGGAACCTAAACTAAGCAAGTCAATGACCCCAGCGTGAATTCGGGCCTTTCCGATTCCACTCATCCGGTAGCTCCTTCTCCGCGAATCGAGGTCGCGAAAAGCCAGAAAAGCGGGTTAAAAAAAAAAAGAACCCGTTCCTTTTCAAATCCACCATTTTTCATCGTATATTTTATAATTGGCTTTAATCTAGATCTAAAGAGCAATAATGGATTTCTTTCAGTTAGAGACCCCGTTTTATAAAAACCTTAATTCAAAAGGGGCGCCCGTCGGACTACCACACCATTGTGAGCCAACTCGATAGGTTTTATCCTCGTTTTGAGGATGAGACCTTCGAGTTAGAGGTCGCCTATTGGATTCATGCCCAATTAACAGGGGCATTGGTGGAAGAGAGGGAAACTCTCTGAATCCGCATTTGCGGAGGAAATGAAATGGACAGTCGATGAAATCGATTGGATCATATAGATATCCTTTCAACACAACATAGGTCCACGAAAGGATCTCGGAGACCGACCAAAGCACGAAAGCCAGGATCTTTCAGAAAATTCCTATTTGAAGAGCGCATAACCCCATGGATAAGCTCACACTAACCCGTCAATTTGGGACCTAATTCGGGATTTTCCTTGGGAAGTATCGGGAAGGAAATCCATTTTTGCAACGAAAATGAAAGAAAGTCAACCGAAAAAAATGGAACTCTCAGAGAGAATCCAACTATGAAGGATCTTTTAGCTCGCATCAAGGATGTCGACTACCCTTCCCTTTTGATACACCTTGATGACGTTGTACCGCTTTTTGAAGATGAGGCACTGGATGTCGAAGTCGCCTATTTCGTCCATCGGCAGATCTCAGAGGCATTTCCCCTGTTTCCGGGGGCGCTAGTGCATCGTCAATTCTGCGACGTATGGCCCTCGCTGGAGGAATGTAGGATCTCTGGGTCCGATGTGCGCTGTCGTTGGATAGAGCTTGGCGGATTCTATGGGGAGTTGGCCGATAGGGCTCCGTATACGCACACTGCCAAAATGTACACCTTACTATACCAATGGTGTACCTACGAAATGGTGCGAAATGTAAGCCACCTGGTGAACAGCCAGACCAGTCAAAATCTCCAGGTCAGTCCAATTGAACGGGCGACATCCCCATCGATTATTCACTCACTACGACTTTTTTTCACAAAATATTTCACAATATTTTGTGAAAAAAAGCCCTATTTTTCAAAGAAATCTATCAATCCGGATTGGACGAAGAGCTTGGCAATCTCTGAATCCGCATTTGCGGAAAAACATGACATCGAAAAGAGTTGTTGACATAGAGCAAAGGCCTCTCCTTTTCGATGTCAATACTACTTGGCGGCACTTGGCTATTTCGAATCGAAAAAAAGTCCAGAAAAGGGAGTTTTCCACGACTCAAATCTATTGTCGAATCCTAGGAATATGGGGGTGCTTATGACAGAGGGGGCCAATAGGGGGGGGCTTATGCCAGAGCGGGCCAATCTAGTCTTTCACAATAAAGTAATAGACGGGGCTGCTATTAAACGACTTATTCGTCGATTAATAGATCACTTCGGAATGGGATATACATCCCACATCCTGGATCAAGTAAAGACTCTGGGTTTCCAGCAAGCTACCGCTACATCCATTTCATTAGGAATTGATGATCTTTTAACGATACCTTCTAAGGGATGGCTAGTCCAGGATGCTGAACAACAAAGTTTTCTTTTGGAAAAACACTATCATTATGGGAATGTACACGCGGTAGAAAAATTACGCCAATCCGTCGAGATATGGTATGCTACAAGTGAATATTTGCGACAAGAAATGAATCCCAATTTTCGAACCACCGACCCCCTCAATCCTGTACATGTAATGTCTTTTTCGGGAGCTAGAGGAAGTGCCTCTCAAGTACACCAATTAATAGGTATGAGAGGGTTAATGTCAGATCCCCAAGGCCAAATGATTGATTTACCCATTCAAAGCAATTTTCGCGAGGGGCTGTCCTTAACAGAATATATCATTTCTAGCTATGGAGCCCGCAAGGGGGTTGTGGATACTGCTGTACGAACATCAGACGCTGGGTATCTTACGCGGAGACTTGTTGAAGTAGTTCAACACCTTATTGTACGTAGAACAGATTGTGGCACCACCCGAGGGCTCTCTGTAAGTCCTCGAAATGGGACGGTGCCGGAAAGATTTTTTATTCAAACATTAATGGGTCGTGTATTAGCAGATGATATTTATCTGAGTGCGCGATGCATTGCCGTTCGAAATCAAGATCTTGGGATGAGCCTTGTCAATCAACTCATAAGCTTTCAAAGACAGCCAATATCGATTCGAACCCCCTTTACTTGTAGGAGTACGTCTTGGATCTGTCGATTATGTTATGGTCGGAGTCCTACTCATGGCAACTTGGTCGAATTGGGGGAAGCTGTAGGTATTATTGCGGGTCAATCCATTGGAGAACCGGGGACTCAGCTAACATTAAGAACCTTTCATACTGGTGGAGTATTCACAGGAGGTACGGCCGAACATGTGCGAGCCCCTTTCAACGGAAAAATCAACTTCAATGAGGACCTCGTTCATCCCGCACGGACACGTCACGGGCAGCCTGCCCTTCTATGTTATATAGATTTTTCTGTAACTATTGAGAGTGAAGATGTTATACATAGCGTGCCTATTCCACCAAAGAGTCTTCTTTTAGTTCAAAATGATCAATATGTAGAATCAGAACAAGTAATTGCCGAGATTCGCGCGGGAACACCCCCCCCCCTTTTTCAAGATAGAGTTCGAAAACATATTTATTCTGACTCAGAGGGAGAAATGCACTGGAGTACCGATGTGTACCATGCACCCCAAAACCCCTCTAGTAATGTCCATCTCTTACCAAAAACAAGTCATTTATGGATATTAGTAGGCGGATCGGGATGGATATTAGTAGGTAGATCGAGCCCTGATCTTTTTTCGATCTACAAGGATCAAGATCAAATGAGTATTCATTCTCTTTCTGCCCAAGGGAGATATACACCTAGCCTTTCCGTGAAAAATGATCAATTGAGACACAAATTCTTTACTTTGGGTCTTTACGCCAAAAACGACGGGGAGGGGGGTAGGATTACGGTTCATAACTATTCAGAGCTTAATCTAAGCCTATTGACTGCCCGTTCGAATCCCCCATATCCTGCTATTCTACGCGAGAATTGGGATTTATTGGCGAAGAGGCGAAGAAAGAGATTTATCATTCCATTCCGATCGATTCAAGAGCATGACCGAGAAAAAGAACGAATACTCTGTTCCGACATCTCGATTGAAATACCCATACCCATAAATGGTATTTTACCTAGAAATGGCATTCTTGCTTATTTCGATCATCCTCGATACAAAAGAAGGGGCTCGGGAATTACGAAATATGGGACTCTCGGGATGGATGAAATCGTCCAAAAAGAGGATTGCATCGACTCTCGGGGAGTTCAAGAATGGCAGCCAAAATACCAAGGGAAAGTGGATCCGCTTTTTTTCATTCCGGAAGAAGTGCATATTTTTCCGGACTCCTGTTCCATAATGGTACGGAACAATAGTCTCGTTGGAGTCCATACACGACTTAGTTTAAATCAAAGAAGCCGAGGCGGCGGGTTAGTCCGAGTGGAGAGAAAAAGGGGGTGGATTCGACTTCAAATCTTTTCTGGAGATATCCATTTTCCGGAGGGGGCAGATAATATATCCCGACACAGTGGCATCTTGATAGCACCACGAATAAGACAAAAAAATTCTAAAGAATCAAAAAAATCGAAAAATTGGATCTATGTCCAACAAATTAGACCTACCAAGAAAAAGTCCAAGAACAAGCCAAAGTCTTTTGTTTTACTCCGACCCGTAGTCACATATGAAATAGCAGATGGTATAAAGTTAGCAAGACTTTTTCCTCAAGATCTAGTGCAGGAAATGGATAATATACAACTTCGAGTTGTTAATTATATCCGTTATGGGGATGGCAGCTTTATTCGGGTCATTTCTGGTACAAGTATTCCATTAGTTCGGACTTGCTTATTCGTGAATTGGGGCCAAGATAAAAAGGATTCCTCTATGGATATGGAGGAGGCCCGCGCTTCCTTTGTGGAAGTAAGTACAAAGGGCCTGATTCGAGATTTCCTAAGAATTTACTTAGGGAAGATTTCGTATATCAGAAAAAGGAATGATCCCTCGGGGTCAGGATTGCCCTCTGATAATGGTCCAGATCACACCAACACCAATCCCTTTTATTCGAGTTATTCCAAGGCAAGGGTTCGACAACCACTTCGCCAAAACCAAGGAACTATTCGTACGCCCGGGAATCGAAATAAGGAATGCCAATCTTTCCTAATTTTGTCATCATCTAATTGTTTTCAACTAGGTCCATTCAACGATGTAAAATATCCCAATGCGAAAAAAGAATCGAGTAAAAGAAATACGAACCCTCTAATCCCAATTAGAAAATTGTCGGGTCCTTTAGGAGTAATCCCTCAAATTGCGAATTTGTCTCTATGTCACCATTTAATAACAAAGAATCAGATTTCAGTAATGAAATATTTGCAACTTGACAATTTAAAACAGACCTTTCAAGTAATTCATTTTTTTTTAATGGATGAAAACGGGAGAATCTATAAACCCGATCCATCTAGTAACATCTTTTTGAATCCATTCAATTTGAATTGGTATTTTCTACAGCATTATTATCATCATAATTATTGTGAAGAAACATCCACAATAATCAATCTTGGACAGTTTATTTGCGAAAGTTTATGTATAGCCAAAAACGGACCACGCCTCAAATCGGGTCAAGTTTTAATTGTCCAAGTAGGATATGTAATAATAAGATCAGCTAAGCCCTATTTGGCTATTCCAGGAGCAACTGTTCATGGCCATTATGGAAAAATCCTTTCCGCGGGGGGTACCTTAGTTACATTTCTATATAAAAAGTCACGGTCTAGTGATATAACACAGGGTCTTCCAAAAGTAGAAAGGATGTTTGAAGTGCGCTCAACTGATTCAATATCGATGAACCTAAAAGAGAGAGCGCAGGGTTGGAACGAGTGTATAACAAGAATTCTTGGAATTCCTTGGGGATTCTTGATTGGTGCCGAGCTAACAATGGCGCAAAGCCGTATTTCTTTGGTTAACGAGATCCAAAGGGTTTATCGATCCCAGGGAGTGCAGATCCAGAATAGGCATATAGAAATTATTGTACGCCAAATAACATCAAAAGTCTTGGTTTCAGAAGATGGAATGTCTAATGTTTTTTTACCCGGAGAACTTATTGGATTGTTACGAGCGGAACGAACGGGGCGGGCTTTGGAAGAGGGGGTCTCTTACCGCGCCATCTTATTGGGAATAACTCGAGCATCTCTAAACACTCACAGTTTTCTATCCGAAGCGAGTTTTCAAGAGACTGCTCGGGTTTTAGCAAAATCCGCTCTCCGAGGCCGTATCGATTGGTTGAAAGGCCTGAAAGAGAACGTTGTTCTAGCAGAGATGATCCCCGTTGGGACTGGATTCAAGGGATCTTCAAGGCAACATAAGCCCCTTTCTCTGGCTCTGGAAACCAAAAAGAGGAGTCTATTTGAAGGAAAAGTGAGAACTATTTTCTTCTATCATAGAGAAGTGGTTGATTCTTGCAGTTCAAAGAATTGCCAGGATATCGCATAAGAATGATTTATCCTAAGAACAGATGAAGTCTTTGAACTATAGGGCGGTGATTTGTAGTAATAAACAAAGAACGAGAATAACGAATAGAAAGAATAGAAAGGCTTGAATCGTGTATCAACGACCAATCCTCGGTAGAACAAAAGGTTCCGTCGGAACAATTATTTATTTACGGATACTTTTTCTTTTTTCTTTGAAAAAAAAAAGAAAGAGGAAATGTGGGGAGAAATGACAAGAAGATATTGGAACATCAAGTTGAAAGAGTTGCTGGCAGCAAGAGTTCATTTTGGTCATCGTATTAAGAAATGGAATCCTAAAATGGCCCCTTATATTTATATTTCAAAAAAGCGTAAAGATAATCATATTACAAATCTTACTAGAACCGCGCGCTTTTTAGCCGAAGCTTGCGATTTAGTTTTTTATGCAGCAAGTGGGGGAAACGAATTCTTAATTGTTGGTACCACAGAAGAAGCAGCTAATTCAGTAGTACGGGCTGCAATAAAGGCTCGATGCCATTATGTTAATAAAAAGTGGCTCGGCGGTATGTTAACGAATTGGCCCACTACGCAAGCGAGACTTCGTGAGTTCAGGGACTTGAAAAGGGCACAAAAGACGGGGGAACTTCGGAAAAGAGATGCAGCCATTTTGAAGAGAAAATTGTCTCAATTGGAAAAATATCTAGGCGGGGTGCAATATATGACGAGATTGCCCGATATTGTGATCGTCGTTAATCAGCAAGCCTCAGTTACGGCCCTTCGAGAATGCATCACTTTGGGAATTCCAACAATTGGTTTAATCGATACTAATTGTGACCCCGATCTCGTGGATCTTCCAATTCCAGCAAACGATGACTCTATCCGCTCAATCCGACTAATTCTTAACAAATTGGTATTCGCAATTTGTGAGGGTCGTTCCCGCTCTATACGAAATCCTTGATTAATCATAAATTAATAATAAGGGATTAATAATAAATTAATAAGAAAATAAATACATTTTGGAACTCCCTAGATTTAGGCAATCGCTTACTATTCTTAAATCGCAGAAAAAGATAAAAAAAAAAATGAGAATATTTTGCGATTGCTTGGTATCCAAAATATACAATTCAAGTAAGCAAGTCGAAAACGAGATGATTGAATCAAAACTATTCCTTTTAAAGTTCTATTTTTGTCAGAGGGCTGTATGAATGTTCTATCATGTTCTATAAACACACTAAAGGGGCTATTCTACGATATATCCGGTGTGGAAGTAGGTCAACATTTTTATTGGCAAATAGGGGGTTTCCAAGTCCACGGCCAAGTGCTTATTACTTCTTGGGTTGTAATTGCTATCTTATTAGGTTCAGCTATTTTAGCTGTTCAAAATCCGCAAACCGTTCCGACGGATGTTCAGAATTTCTTCGAATATGTCCTTGAATTCATTCGAGACGTGAGCAAAACTCAGATTGGAGAAGAATACGGCCCATGGGTTCCCTTTATTGGAACTATGTTTCTTTTTATTTTTGTTTCGAATTGGTCGGGGGCCCTGTTCCCTTGGAAAATCATACAGTTACCGCAGGGAGAGTTAGCCGCACCTACAAATGATATAAATACAACCGTTGCTTTAGCCTTACTCACCTCAGTGGCATATTTTTATGCAGGTCTTAGCAAAAAGGGATTGGGTTATTTCAATAAATATATTCAACCGACTCCAATCCTTTTACCCATTAACATCTTAGAAGATTTTACAAAACCTTTATCACTTAGTTTTCGACTCTTCGGGAATATATTAGCCGATGAATTAGTAGTTGTTGTTCTTCTTTCTTTAGTACCCTTAGTGGTTCCTATACCTGTCATGTTCCTTGGATTATTTACAAGCGGTATTCAAGCTCTTATTTTTGCAACTTTAGCTGCAGCTTATATAGGCGAGTCCATGGAGGGTCATCATTGACTAGTATAGTCCTTTGTTTGGCTTAGCCCAACACAATGTATCCGTGACTCATGAAGAGAATTGACTTTAGGGAATCTAAAAAGAAATAGAATAATACCGCGCCTAGGGTAAGCAAAAAATATGGCTTGTATAGGTAGGATAAGTAAGTGTAAAAGGGGAAAGAGATCGAAAATCTCTTTTTCCTAACACTTTTCCCCGAAACCCACTCTATTCCCCTCCAATGAACATTATCTTTCTATTGTTTGTTCATTCAATTCCAAAATAGTAGCAGTAGAGGTAAAAAAAAGAGGGTTTATACTATCTCTTTACTATACTATCTCGGGGTCTTACTCAAAAAATTTTTTATTAGAATTTTTGAAAAATAATATGTATAGAATTATCATATAGAATGTTATTAAATAAAAAAAAAAGAAAACGATGATTGACCAAAATAAAATATTACTAAATAATAAATAGCATGAACTGAACTTAGATCAATCCAATATTTCGATTTCTATGGAATCCTTCGTCTTAACGAATTCATTCATCTATTCAGTCCGTTTATGTTTATTTAGATTGTATCCATGGAGGAGTAAGTAGGAGAATGCTAAAAAAAAAAAAAGAAAATACAAATTTTCAAAAAAGAAAAAAAAAAGGCTTGGTTCGGAGAGGGGGTTGAACTAGGTATATGGAATCTAATGGTTATAAGCCAATCCTTCGGGTTGTGTATCTTTCCAAGACTGATTCTAGAATCTGATTGAATCTAAGATATGAAACGAATAGTTGGTTTACGTTATGGAAGAAATACATGTACATATATTATGTGATATTAGATATTAGATATTTACTCACTCTATATATATTTCAAATATGAAAGATGAAAGGAAAGAGGAAAGATCTACCGAATCTGTCCTAATTACGCTAAATTTCGATAGGATTTCAATAGGCTCCTTCTACTTCGTCTGTAATTGTCAATTGAATGAATAAGAAGAAGGGATGCAATCGCGAAAAAAGAATGAAGGGGAGAATTGAAAGAATAATTCGGAACAAAGGATATAGAGTAAGAAGAGTCTCGCGGATTGACAAAAAACTTCGGGAATAGAAACTAAAAGGGAAATCTCGAAGTCCTTCCGATGATTGAATAATATTATTCCTTTTAATATTATTACTTTAATTGGGTGGGAATTGTTAGTTACTTCGGAAGGATGAATCTTCGCGATAATAATAATAAAGTCATAATTCATTGGATGATTGTATAATTAACCATTTCTTTATTTTGGTACGAGAGACTAACTTAACTTATTATGAATCCACTTATTTCTGCCGCTTCCGTTATTGCTGCTGGGTTGGCTGTCGGGCTTGCCTCTATTGGACCTGGGATTGGTCAAGGTACTGCCGCGGGCCAAGCTGTGGAAGGTATTGCGAGACAGCCCCAGGCGGAGGGACAAATACGAGGTACCTTATTACTGAGTCTAGCTTTTATGGAAGCTTTAACAATTTATGGGCTGGTTGTAGCATTAGCACTATTATTTGCGAATCCCTTTGTGTAATCCTATTTTCATTTGTTTAATCCTATTTTCATTTGAATCCTATAATCTATAAAAAAAATATGAAAAAAAAAGTGTGGTATTTTTTTTTTTTTAATTTTATGCCCTCGAACTCCCTTCCTCCTTGCCCTTTCGAATTATATCAAGACTTCATTCCTACAATTACTTATTCTTATTCATTGTGGGAACCCGTTAGGGGTCAGTTTTCTTTTGAAGATGAGGAATTAGCATACTGACCTGACTCACTTTTACTTCTTTCTCATTTTGAGTACAATGGGAACTAGGGGGGGTCTTGTAACAAATGGAGTATTTCGTAATTAACACGAAACTCGGTCCTTATTAATTCTAATAAGTTAAGTATCGCTCTTATTAATATTAAGACGAGAGCCCCCCCAGAAATCGAAATCTATTGGATTTCAAATTCGATTTCGAAATGGATTTTTTTATTCTGTTTAGAATTCGAAATCCGTAAATAAAAGAAAAAAAAAATAAAAAAAAAAAAACAGAATATAGTAAGAATATAGTAACTAGAATAAATGGTAAAAAGTGATACAAAAAGAACGTTGTTCGACTTTTGAATCTATCTATAAAGGGGAGATTTTATGAAAAATGTAACCGATTCTTTCGTTTCCTTGGGTCGCTGGTCATCCGCCGTGAGTTTCGGGTTGAATACCGATATTTTAGCAACAAATCTAATAAATCTAAGTGTAGTTCTTGGTGTATTGATCTTTTTTGGAAAGGGAGTGTGTGCGAGTTGTTTATTTCAAGAATAGGCTGGATCCAACCAGCTGTACTTTTTTTCTTTCGTTATAACTAGGAAGAGGGGGGGGGTGCACGATCCCGCGAATTACTTCTGACTAAATTAAAGAATCATATTGAAGAACCATAGCATTTCGCGATTCGTTAGTCAATCTACTTTGATTCTCTATCAAACAATAACTAACGTGGGACCATTAACATGGTCAAAGCAAAACTCTTTGAAGTCCAAACGCAGCACACTAATCTTTCTACTACTATAGTTAATACGGAAATGGTGCTAAACTGAAAGGTTGGCAATTTTGTTCGATATAGAACACTCATGTCGGTAAAAATTGGAGCCTCTTAGTGTAAATCGGAAAGGGGCTATTTCACGCCCTTTTTATCCAATGCGGAATCGATGACCTACGTATAAAGTAAGAAGAGTTCTTCGGATTTAAAGAAAAAAAGAAACAACTTTGCTGACAATTCCATATTTTTTTTAGTCAGAAGAGTCCTCCAAATATTCTGGTCTTGGATTAAGGATCGGTTTCGATATTTTCATTTTGGAGTATGAAATATAAATAGAGGGCAGGCTCAGTGCATTAAATAAAATACAGGAATTCCCCATAAACAATTGAAATCATTGAGCTGAGCGCGAGAGCCAAATGAATCAAAAGATTCATGTTTGGCTCGGGAAGGGATCATCGAAGTTCTGAAATGAATGGAAAGATAATCTACTTTCATTAAAGGATTTATTAGATAATCGAAAACAGAGGATCTTGAATACTATTCGAAATGCAGAGGAACTGCGCGGGGGGGCCGTCGAAGAGCTGGAAAAAGCTCAGGCCCGCTTACGTAAAGTGAAAATGGAAGTAGAACGGTTTCGAGTGAACCAGTATTCTCAGGGGGAATCGGAAAATTCGGAATGGCTTACTTCAACTTATAAGGATTTAGAACAATTGGAAAATTCGAAAAATGAAAGCATTCGTTTTGAACAACAAAGGGCAGTTAACCAAGTTCGGCAACGGGTTTTCCAACGCGCCCTACGAGGAGCTTTGGAAATTCTGAATAGTTGTTTGAACAAGGAGTTACATTTACGTACGATTAATGCTAATATTGTCCTCTTTAGATCGATGAAAGAAATAAAATAAAATAACTGATCAGTCCTTCCACTATTCTACTTATTCCCCCCCAGGCAGGTATTATTTTTTTTTTCTTCCAAACAAAGGCAGAAGTCGTCATGGCACCTATTAGAGCTGATGAAATTAGTAATATTATCCGTGAACGTATCAAGCAATATAATAGAGAAATAAAGATTGTAAACATGGGTACCGTCCTTCGAGTAGGTGACGGCATTGCTCGTGTTTATGGTCTTAATGAAGTGATGGCAGGCGAATTAGTAGAATTTGAAGAAGGTACGATAGGCATTGCCCTGAATTTGGAATCAAATAATGTTGGTGTTGTATTAATGGGCGGTGGTTTGATGATACAAGAGGGTAGCTCTGTAAAAGCAACAGGAAGAATTGCCCAGATACCGGTGAGTGAAGCTTATTTGGGACGGATCGTGAATGCCCTGGCTAAACCTATTGATGGTCGAGGCGAAATTTCAGCTTCTGAATCTCGGTTAATTGAATCTCCTGCCCCGGGTATTATTTCAAGACGCTCTGTATATGAGCCTCTTCAAACAGGACTTATTGCTATTGATTCGATGATTCCTATAGGACGCGGTCAGCGAGAATTAATTATTGGAGACAGGCAGACCGGTAAAACCGCAGTAGCTACGGATACGATTCTCAATCAACGCGGAAAGGATGTAATATGTGTTTACGTAGCTATTGGTCAAAAAGCGTCTTCAGTGGCTCAGGTAGTGACTAACTTTCAGGAAAGGGGGGCGATGGAATATACTATTGTGGTCGCCGAAACGGCGGCTTCACCTGCTACATTACAATACCTCGCTCCTTACACAGGCGCGGCTCTGGCTGAATTTTTTATGTATCGCGAACGGCACACTTTAATTATTTATGATGATCTCTCAAAACAAGCGCAGGCTTATCGCCAAATGTCTCTTCTATTACGAAGACCGCCTGGGCGCGAAGCTTACCCGGGGGATGTTTTTTATTTGCATTCACGTCTTTTGGAAAGAGCTGCTAAATCAAGTTCGAGTTTGGGTGAGGGAAGTATGACTGCTTTACCAATAGTGGAGACCCAATCGGGAGATGTTTCGGCTTATATCCCTACAAATGTAATTTCCATTACAGATGGGCAGATATTCTTATCCGCTGATCTATTCAACTCTGGAATCAGGCCTGCGATTAATGTGGGTATTTCCGTCTCCAGGGTAGGATCCGCAGCTCAAATTAAAGCCATGAAACAAGTAGCCGGGAAATTAAAATTGGACTTGGCGCAATTCACAGAATTAGAAGCCTTCGCCCAATTTGCCTCAGATCTCGATAAAACGACTCAGAATCAATTAGCAAGAGGTCGACGATTACGTGAGGTACTTAAACAATCCCAATCGGAGCCTCTCGAAGTCGAAGAGCAGATTATGGCCGTTTATACCGGAATAAACGGTTATCTTGATTCATTAGAAATTGGACAGGTAAGGAAATTTCTCGAGAATTTACGTAAGTATTTAAAAAGTAATAAACCGAGATTCCGAGAAATCATATTGTCTACCAAGGAATTCACCGAGGAAGCAGAAGCCCTTTTGAAAGAGGCAATTCAGGAACAGTCTGTCTTTTTTTATTAAGATATTCCAAAATTGATGGACGTTGATAAGACAAGATCCTTTCATTTAGCAGCACCTTAGGTTAGCGTAGGCTAGCCTTCAAGTTAAGGGCGAGGATCCCCAACATCGTGGCCCGAGGGCCCGAGAATTGGATAATGTATTCGAAACCTCGGAATAAGTTTCTAATACATTGAGAGCGATATGCCTAACACAGGCAAGGGTATAATCTAAATAAATGGGGATATCTGGCTTCGCCAGACGCATCGAGAAACAAGGTTCCGTCGGAACGAAAAAAGAGATTTTTATTATCTTCCATAATATTCCATAGAAATCAAAATTCGTAAAAACTTATGATCACTAACATGGGCGACCAGCAAGTGCTGGAAGCTCTTTGGCGAACTCGGTGGGCAAAAGAAGGGACTAGGCTGGTCCCAGTACCCAAACTATCTGCAATCGGCACCTTCAAACACCCATTGCTTAGTGTGAAAGATATCGTCACCCGAAGCTGGAGCGTAACCTTTCGCTTCACTACCGGGTTGCTCCCCCTCCCCTGGTTTGGGACTTTTTCCAAGGGGGGGGGTTACGAGTCGTATACCTCCTAGTGTGGGGTTTTTTTCTGTTAAAAGAACTCTCCATGGTTCTACAATTCCTGTTTAGCAAAGGTTACTTCCCCAAAGAGACGGGGTTGAAACCGATTCTGCTTAATGGTGCACTCCTTTTTTTTATGGTTTGCACCCCTTGGCCGGTCGCAAACATGAACCTATTTCGCGCCTATTGGATCCAGCGTCTCCTCCAGCAATGGTTTAACGGGAGGGTGGTTCAATATGAGTTAAATCCAAATAGATACGACGATGAAGCTTCGGATGACGACGAAGATGAATATTCCTCCTCGTCTGAAGAAGAGGATGAGGATTCTGAGCACGATTCAGATGAGGGTTCAGATGAACGAGAAGATCGTACAAAGAAAAAGAAAAGTTTGATCGTGTCGGGGGAAAAATATCTCATCATCTTCCTCGGGGACGAATGCTTTATTTGGGTAAGGGCGTGAAGGCCGATACTTTTATGTTACCCAGGGAAGCAGTACGTTATGGAATTGTTGATGGTATACTAGTCCTCGGATAACCAAAAAAAGAGGCAAAAGGTGCATCTCTATCTAGGTTAGAGAATATACGGACATATCCGTACACGTATTTCTTTCGTATACCCAAAAAGGGCGGAGGGACCTTATTCTTATGGTAACGTGCATTTTTCTAATGATCCCTTCGATCATTATTCTATACTTAGTGGGTCCTAGGATCCGCGTGAGGGTCGTGCTCATTATCAAGGTTGTCGTGAAAGTCACCTTCATAATGATCATTGCACTCTGTATTGTGTCGTTAATGGGGACCGAGAGGTTCTTCCAAATAGTGGAAGGGGTTATCGTATTGCTAGCGCCTCCATGGATGGACCCAAAGCTGATCCCGGCTCTCTGTCGAACTTGGTTCGTCCACGAGGGCGCCAAAATGCTGGCAAACTGCCACGTGTTTTGGACAACTCGAAGCGAATCCGCGAGCCTCATCGCAGAAATGACACGAACAGCCGGTAATTGCCTAACCCTCGGCCAAAAGCTGGTTCTGGCGGAAGACCTGGTCACTCGAGGATGCAAGGTAGCCCTTTGCTTCTCGAGCGGAGTGCTTCCCTTGGTCTTGGCCTTTTTCCGAAACGGGGGTTTCGGAATCCTATACCTCATGGTGTGGGGCGCTTTTCTTTTAAGAGAAATCTCCTTCATTCTCACCTTCCGGTTCGAGAACGGTCAATTCCCAACACACAGGAGATTTAAGGAGATTTTCCTTAAAGGGGCGCTCCATTTTTTACTTTATTGCGCCCCGTGTCCGGTGGCAAACATGAACCTCTTTCGGTTCTATTATACACTGGGCCTCCTGCAGGAATGGTATAAGGAGGGGTCGCAGCCCAAACTTCATGGCCCTCGAGCCCTAGAATTCGATGACGATTCGATCCGTCGGAATCAAAAATAAAAAAGACATTTCGACTCCCCCGGCGGGTCGATGTCTCGGAGCTTCTCGAAAAATGCGGGGCAAGCGAAGAGGGTCGAGAAAGATCTCTTTCCTAATAGATTGCCTTGCGAGTGGTTTTGTTTGGAAAGTCCTCGGTGATACGGTTGGGATCGATTCGAACCAAAAAACACAAAAAAGAATCACCCTATGGCTACGAGTCACCAACTCGTTAGACAAGCAAGACAGCCGGTAAAAAGAAGGTCCAAGACCCCAGCGCTGCGGGGATGCCCTCAGCGAAGGGGAATTTGTACACGTGTCTATGTGCGGTCCGGTAAGTTAAGACCGTGAGCTGAGAAAATAGGGTTTCGGTCTTAGAACTACTATTCTATGTGGATGCCCCCATTTTTTTTTTCGTGAAGGACCCAATGGGAGAAGGGGCTCTTGCCATTAAGCTGGGCATGTAATTATGTCGAAGGATCTTTTGAAAGATCGGACTCAAAGGGCCAGCTGCCTAGCAAATCTTTTTAATGAAATCTCGTTACAGTATAGGTCGAGCTTGTTGTGAAAGAGTTGATTACTCGATTACTCGGTTGAGGGTAGAGCGAAGCAGTCGGAAGTGTGCAACTTAGGACTAGACTTTCAAGGTAAACAGCGGGCTCCGGCATATAAGGGAGGCCTAACCGTTCAATAAAGCAGACATAGAAACGGAAAAACCCAAATTGGACGCTTTAGATTTCAAGCTAGAATGGCAAAAAAAAAAGCAAAAATGGCGGGTCAGGAAGGTTAGAAAAGCCAATGCCTTTTAGGAATTTCTCTCTAATCTAATAAGGTAAGGCGGGCTTGGAAAGTGAGTACTTGAGTACTTTAGTACTTGAGGTAAGGCTACTTGAGGTAGGGAAATGCAATAAATAAAAACAAAAAACAAGGGGATTTGTATGACAAGAACGACAAGAGGACCCGTTGCTCAGAATCGCAGACTAAAAGAAAAATTGTTGGCCAAAGGATGTAGGGGATCGAATTCAACGCTTACTCGAGTGATTTCCGAACTCATTTTAAAAGCGTTGGCTTCAGCGAATAGGGATAGAAAACAGAAAAAGACGGAATTTCGCTATCTGTGGATGACTAGAATCAACGGATTACTGCGCAAAAAAAAGGTATCGTTGAGTTTTAGTCGACTTTGTTCTAAAATAGTAAAAGAAGATTCGATTCTCAACCGAAAGCTTCTCGGGCAAATAGCAACTCTCGATCATAGTAGCCTTAATGTAATTTGGACGATCCTTCAAAACAAAAACCCAGGGGGGGTGCTTATATGAAAATCACAAAAGAATCCCTCCAGCGGGTCCTGCAGTCCATATGGAATGCAGCACTAGCAGAACTACGGCGTACACACACCAGTGTCCGTTATTCACTGAAACTGAAAGCAGGGGTGCTTCGGGCCTTAGCCCGAGCATCTCATGCAGCACTATCGAGACTACTGGGTGAAGTACCAAAACTGCTTCGTGAAGTAGGAGAGACGATCTGGCAGAACGAGCAAGAAGTATTCTGGGGTCCCTGGAAGCGAAAGCTCACAAAGGCCTGGGTTGACCTGATGACGGAGGCTGCGAGGATCTGGCTCAATCCTCACCCCTCGGTGACGGCTTTGACTCAACCAAATGCAGGTTCCCTTTCTTTAGGACAAAGGGTCATTCTGGTCGAGGACTCCCTCAACCGAGGCTGGCGAATTATAAAGCTAGGCCTCGGGACGATCGGCTCTCTCCTCGGCAACGCTTGCGTGGATGAGCCAATTCTCCGAAGAGTCTATCTACTAGTCTTCATAACAGTCCTTTTGATCTTAGAAAATAAGTTGGGGGGGGGCTTTACAACCAAAAAGGAATGAAACCGTTTTTTTGTTTATACATTTTCCTCGGAATTGTTGGATTTCTCGGACTGTTCGTACTTTTCCAAGGGGAGAAGCACCTAGTCGGTAAAGTCCTGTATGCCTTCTTCTGGACGGGCCTGCAAATAATATTGATAAAGCTGTAATAGGGTTGGGATCATTCGGCTCTGAAATCGATTGGAGCCTAGAGATTTACTACATTAGGATCCGACTTCTAGTATTGATACTCATAGGGAACTCAACCATTGTGGTAAAGAAAGCTTTGATTCAGAGGGAGAAAAAGAGACAAAAACTGGAACAAAAATATCATTTGATTCGTCGATCCTCAAAAAAAGAACTACACGAAGTTACGTCTTCGAGTGAAAAATGGAAAATTAAAGAAAAGTTACAATCCTCACCGTACAATAGTGCACCTACGCGTCTTCGTCGACGTTGTTTTTTAACCGGAAGACCGAGAGCTAACTACCGAGACTTTGGACTATCCAGACACATGCTTCGGGAAATGTTTCATGCATGCTTGTTGCCGGGGGCAAGAAGATCGAGTTGATAAGAAATCCCTTTCATTTTTCTACCCATTTCTAGGATCAGTGATTAGATCGACCCCTTTACCATTCTGTATAAACGGCATATCCTGTTTGTACAGATATCGGGATAGGGGCGCATTCAATCCTTGTTTTTCTTTGTCTCTTTGTTTTTCTATTCATGGCGGGGTAGAGCAGCTTGGTAGCTCGCAAGGCTCATAATCTTGAGGTCACGGGTTCAAATCCCGTCCCCGCAACATTAACATTTTTTGCCACAAAAATGTAGGAAAATATGGAGTTTTCTATTATTCTAATCAAATCTATTCTAAAGATTAGAAAGAAAAAAAAAGAAAAAAGTAAGTGGACCTAACCCATTGAATCATAATGATATCCCCTATTCTGATATTAGATATTAAAGGTCGATCGGGATGAAATGAAATTCTAGAAGAGTGCTTTTTTTTTCCTATTTCTTTGGACTCCGGACGAATTCGAATTTGTCGATATTTCTGATTTCATCTTCTTCTTCCTAGCCTAGAAGTTCCACGGAATAAAGAAATTTTCGCTTCCTTTCCTTCATAGCGAAAGGCGTATTCCAAGTCACAGCAAGTCACAGCATGAGCGACCTTGTCAATTCAATGCCTTTCTTTAATTCCAGAATACAATAGAAATTTCTATTTCTATCCACATCTCTACACTTTATACAATCTATAAATAGATAGGATCATAGCTTCCTGTAGTAAATATTTCCATAATAACGCGTAGGCCATTTTTGCTCCGTCAATGGAATGGAGAATGGGTGCGAGAAAGAGACTTTTATTTACAGTTTTACCGGTTTCTATTATTCAATTCAATACAATAACAATATGAAATAATAACAATATTCAATCCAATAAAAAGAA